AACTGTTCATACTATGAGCATAGTATGCTGACGGTCGGGTAAATGGGCCCCCATCGTCTAGTGGTTCAGGACATCTCTCTTTCAAGGAGGCAGCGGGGATTCGACTTCCCCTGGGGGTAGGGTATTACGAAAGGAAGTTGATCAGGGATTATTAATAAGTACTAAGTTTGGAATTGATTCTTCCTGGGTCGATGCCCGAGCGGTTAATGGGGACGGACTGTAAATTCGTTGGCAACATGTCTACGCTGGTTCAAATCCAGCTCGGCCCAATAATTCACGGATCCGCCATGAAATGATATAACCCCTTTGGTCTCTCGAAATGTCCGATAGGGAAAAAAGTCAAATTTTCTGATATATCTCTACTCGTTATTTATTTAAATTGTTCCATTTTTTTTTTCAGTTATTTTGTATCTGGATTCATATCAGGATTTGTAAGTATAAAGTCCGTGCCCTTACCATTAAAGTGTATATTCATGTGGATATCACCACACCATGCGTGCCTCTGTTATAATGCAGAAATTCCAATCGAAAATCGAAATAGAAAATAGAAAGGGTTTGACCGAAATCATAAGAATATGTATCCTGTACTCTTTATTTCATTTCCTGGGGATTGTAGTTCAATTGGTCAGAGCACCGCCCTGTCAAGGCGGAAGCTGCGGGTTCGAGCCCCGTCAGTCCCGACAGATCCAAATCCAATGATCCAATAAAAAAATATATCAATTCATTCCTCTATTTTCTTCGAAAAGGGGACAAATAGAAAAATTACATTCCTAGGGAGAGTCTTTTCCATTTTTTTTTTCATTTCAAATATAAACAAATACGGAAATTTTCATTTCTTCAAATAGAACCGATGGATAGAAACATTTGTGAATTAGTACAATTTTTTCTAAATAGAACCGATGGATAGAAACATTTGTGAATTAGTACAATTTTTTCTAGAATCATATTCAGATTCCAGGAGATACCCTACTGGGTTGGGCCCTGTCGATTCTGTGTAATGAAATCGAATCGAGTACTTTATCTCTTTCCCAGTAGCACATACACAAATGCAATTTTGATTTGTTTGTACAATACAAAATGAATTTAATTACTTTTACTTTGATAAAATCTTTTGAATTTTAATCTGAAAAAGAGCTTCTTTTTTTGACCCCGATTTTTTGTTTTGTATAACGTCAGTCAATTTTTAATTTGAATTTGAAATTTGAATTTGAAACAATCTATCTCATTGCACACTGAAGTTTGATATATTCTATGCATCCTATTACTAATCCAAGGAAGTTTAATAAAATAAAGTAAAGATAAAATAAGGGTCCCACAAATGAATTGTTAAAGATTTCGGACAAAGAAAAAACAAAAGTGAATTCGGTAGAATATTCGATCTTCTTTTACTGTACCGGGACTTGTCTTTCTCACACTTTTTTGTTTTCCAATAAGACTAGATCATTAAAAAAGGGAGTTTAGAATTTTTAATTTCGCCTTTTTCGCCTTTATCGTTTATTTGTTTGGATTTGTTTGTAACCAATGGAAGTATAAAGGTGGTTACATAATACTTCGTCAGATGATTGTACAAGGAAGGCAATAGTTTTATAGAAAAGAAAAAATGGAAAAGGAGGATAAATAGAAAGTAAAGAAATTCTCGAGTGAATCAAGAATCCGTTTTTGTATTCGGTATGGATAAACGCTCTTTCTATGTTATACTATTCAATTCTTGACGATGAATCGATTTGATAGCTCAGATATTGTTATTCATGATATTGATCCGATTCGGTATCATCGAGATAGAATTCATCTCATTGAATTTAGATGAATTTAGAGACGAAAGATTTATCATTTCTATGGGATTAAATCCCGAATTATTGCGAAGTAAAAAAAAACCAAACAATGAGATTATGGAAGTAAATATTCTCGCATTTATTGCTACTGCACTGTTCATTCTAGTTCCTACTGCCTTTTTACTTATAATATACGTAAAAACCGTGAGTCAAAGTGATTAATTTGAATGAAACTTGAACTTTGAGTTCTTAGTTAGTTCTTTTCAATATTTGGTTGAAGAAATAAAGCATTCCTTTTTCGCGTTTTAGACGAAACGAGCGAACTAGAATCAGCAGTATTCTATGAGACCCAATAGTATTGTAGAAAGATATATATTTCTTTCTACAATACTATCTTTTTTTATTATTCTAGTGTACTAGTGTATAAAGTTATACTGTATAAAGATATAAACTTAATCTTAATATAGATGGATCTAGAATAGAATCTTCATATTCATATATTATTCATAGAATACGTTCCTCCACTAGAATCGAATACGGAATTGAAATTTGATTCCTATAATTATCTGTTTGATTTTATTGCTAGAATTGGAATCAATGATAACATTTATAATTATTATAAATATTTATAATATATTAATTTACTTGTTATATATATATATATATATATATATATATATATATATATATATATATATATATATATATATATATATATATATAATAGTATTTATATATATTTATTTATTAATGACCTGAAAATTCGATTTGAAATAAAAGATATATATTTCTTTCTACAATACTATCTTTTTTTATTATTCTAGTGTACTAGTGTATAAAGTTATACTGTATAAAGATATAAACTTAATCTTAATATAGATGGATCTAGAATAGAATCTTCATATTCATATATTATTCATAGAATACGTTCCTCCACTAGAATCGAATAAAATTTTGAAATTAACATTTTTTTAATTCAATTTTGAAATTAACATTTTTTTAATTCAATTTAAATAGTTCAATTAAAAAGTCTTTGCAAAACGATTTATAAAACAATTGATACAGTTTGATTTCTCAACTCAATTAGTAATACTCCTACAGTCCACTTCTTCCCCATACTACGAGTGAAAGGGAAAATGTAAAGACTACCATTAAAGCAGCCCAAGCGAGACTTACTATATCCATGTGAATTCTGTCCTCTAGCTCTATGAATATGAAGGAATTTTTCCATTATTGTTCACTAATAATAGTAAAATGGCTAGTGCAGAGTCAAAAAAAGATTCTGTCCATTATTGTTCACTAATAATAGTAAAATGGCTAGTGCAGAGTCAAAAAAAGATTCTGTCCAATACCATTGATGAAACAATCAAAAAATCCAATTAATTAGAAGATAAGAGGTTCTTATATGGTTGATAGTGGAATCGGGAAACATTAAGCACAAACAAAATACATAGGGACAGCCTTGGAAGTCTCAAGAGTCCCTCTCCTCTGCGTGTTTCCGTTGGAGACAAATTTGACAAGTTATATCAGCAAAACAGAATAAGGTATTTCGTGTCTTGACTAGGCGACACCCGGATTTGAACTGGGGAAAAAGGATTTGCAGTCCCCCGCCTTACCACTCGGCCATGCCGCCAAGTCGATACTAAACGTTTTTTTGTACTTGCATCTTGAATCCCGTTTTTCTTAATCCCTTTTTTAGATTGAATCTATCTCTTGAATCCCGTTTTTCTTAATCCCTTTTTTAGATTGAATCTATCTCTTTGATTCATTTTGTATAGTATCTCAAAACACATACTTTTTAAATTCTTTCCCCTTTCTATTGAAATTTTCTATTGAAATGAAAAACCAAATGTTTTTTTCATTCACAAAAGCTCAAAAATTGGAACCATTAACTATTAACTGTGAATTCATGAACGATTCTTGGATTTGAATCTAAAATCCCCCAATAATATAAGAATCTAAAATCCCCCAATAATATAAGAAAATGAAAATTGATATGTAACTAATCAGTATTGATTTTTTTCAATAAAAAAAAATTATTCTTTTCTTAATTTCAATTATAACAATATATATAAGTGTATGTAAACCCCAGAACATAAATTCTTACACAGATATCGAATCAGATCTCTTATTTGCCTATGATTCCTATAAGAGATTTTCTATTTAATTTTTCATTGACTAGAAAATAGAAATTTTGATAGAGCACGATATGTGCTGTCCAGAATAGAACTGCAATAAAAAGAGAGAGACGTATATATAGATAGATATAGTTATATTTGCTTATGTTTTATTTTATTTAATAAGCCCTCTTTTCTTATGTTATGTAAAAAAGCTAAGTGCTAAAAAAAACTTTAGTTTCTGATTATTGGGTCTTTATCTCATCGAACAAATTCAATTCCGAATCCATTTTTTTATTTTACGGATATCCAATCGTATTGGAATATCATAATAATGGTAGAAATGGAATCACTTTTTGTTTTGCTATTCTATAACAAACTCCATAGGTCTTAAGTGGAATTGAGCAATTCCTTTTTCAAGTGTATCTGTTGCAAATTCCAACAAATTCCAATTTGAGTATAAGATTCTCTTTATTCCTCCGTTTATGCGTATTTCATACATTCCATATATGGAGTTAGATAAAATTTTATGTGATTCTGTAAACAGAATATAAATTCCATCATTGCTAGATTGATCCATATAATTGGATCCAATACAATAGTGGGATTTTTTTTCAATAAATGAGAAATCAAAAATGCTCGGGGATAAAAATGGGGGAATGTCTACAATACCTGGATTTAATCAGATACAATTTGAAGGATTTTGTAGGTTCATTGATCAAGGCTTAACAGAGGAGCTTTCTAAATTTCCAAAAATTGAAGATACAGATCAAGAAATTGAATTTCAATTATTTGTGGAAACATATCAGTTAGTAGAGCCTTTGAGAAAAGAAAGAGATGCTGTATATGAATCACTCACATATTCTTCTGAATTATATGTATCCGCGGGATTAATTTGGAAAACCAGTAGGGATATGCAAGAACAAACGATTTTTATTGGAAACATTCCTCTAATGAACTCCCTGGGAACTTCTATAGTAAATGGAATATACAGAATTGTGATCAATCAAATATTGCAAAGCCCTGGTATCTATTACCAGTCAGAATTGGACCATAACGGAATTTCGGTCTATACAGGCACCATAATATCAGATTGGGGAGGAAGAGTAGA